ACTAAAGGACCAGCAAAGCAAAACTCAATTTACTAAAGTCCTACAAAACAGAATAAAAGAAATATTATCAATATTCGGATTTCCTATATATATATATACATAGGAAATTCAAACGAAGGTTACGTTTTCCAATTTCTTCTGTAGAGATCTAATTGATCTAGTCAACTTTTTTATTCATAGCTATAGCTGCAAGTTACCATGACATAATAGATCGGTGACTCGACATTTAGAGAAAGCGAGAGTAGAGATTTTCAATCATGTGGAAAGAAAAAAATCGATAAAGAAAAAGAGCCGGCTATCGGAATCGAACCGATGACCATCGCATTACAAATGCGATGCTCTAACCTCTGAGCTAAGCGGGCGGATATAAGAGCAATAGTGTATAGGAATACAGGAAACTATCGGATCTTAGCTATTACCTAGTGATTCTTCTTCTTTTTTTATTTCATTTATTGATTATTTAAATTTATTCTCTTTTTTAGTTATATGTTATATATTTTTTGTTATATATTTTATATTCTATTTATTTTTAGTTATATGTTATATATTTTTTGTTATATATTTTATATTCTATTTAGATATATACTAGATCTAAATAGAAATTCTATTCCATATTCATATATATGAATATGAAATATCAATCTATCAATGAAATTCTATTTTTATATTTTGAAATGAAAAAAAAAAAAAAAGAATGAATATCGACCGTTCCACTACTCCAAGCTGCACTGTAAAAATGAAGGAGGAGGAAAGGCATATATATATGTGGTATATATCTATCCATATTGAATTGCGGATACATCAATGATAAAATCATTTCGTATTGAAACAAATAAGGTTCATCCAATAGAGATGAAATGATAGAATATAGAAAAGAGGGTGGGCAAAAAAAGAAAATAGCAGCATACACTTTTTCAATATAGGAATCATTACCTAATGAATTAAATAGTGTCAAGATAAATGAAAGAGTTGGATGGAATTCCAACTGGATCCTTGTCTCAAAGGAAAGGGGGATATGGCGAAATTGGTAGACGCTACGGACTTGATTGGATTGAGCCTTGGTATGGAAACCTGCTAAGTGGTAACTTCCAAATTCAGAGAAACCCTGGAACTAAAAATGGGCAATCCTGAGCCAAATCTTTGTTTTGAGAGAAAAAACGATGGAAAATGAGAATAAGAAGGGATAGGTGCAGAGACTCAATGGAAGCTGTTCTAACGAATGAAATTGACTACGTTACGTTAGTAGCTAAAATCCTTCTATTGAAATTACAGAAAGGATAACTTTATATACCTAATACGTACGTATACATATTGACATAGCAAACGATTAATCACAACCCAAATCTTAGATTGAATCCTATTCTGTATCTCTATATATGAGATATGAAAATAGAAATCTTCTATTTCTTTATATTATATATTTTAAAATATTTAGTATATATATTATATATATTCTATTTCTATTCTAATAGCTAATAGAATTAATAGAATTGATTTCTGAATTCTATTATTCTAATTATTCTAGAATAGAATAGTAGAACTCTCTTATGAACTTAATGAAATAATATATCCTTTTTTATATTCTTTATTTCTTTCATATTTAGATTACTATTAATATGAGTAATAGTATGAGATAAGGATCTATAGAAACCCTCTATTTCTATTATTCTATATAATTAGAATAATAGAGATCAAAAAATATATGAAAAATGGAAGAGTTATTGTGAATCAATTCTAATTGAAGTTGAAAAAAGAATCGAATTCGAATATTCAGTGATCAAATGATTCATTCCAGGGTTTGATAGATCTTTAGAAGATTAATTGGACGAGAATAAAGAGAGAGTCCCATTTTACATGTCAATACCGACTACAATGAAATTTATAGTAAGAGGAAAATCCGTCGAATTTTTAAATCGTGAGGGTTCAAGTCCCTCTATCCCCAATAAAAAGCCCATTTTACTTCCTCACTTTTTATTTATCCTCATCCTCTTTCTTTCTTTTTTTTTTTCATCAGTGGAACTCAGTTTAAAAAAACTGAAATATCTTTCTAATTTCATTCACTCTGTTCTTTCACAAATGGATCCGAATAGAAATCTTCGGATCTTTTTCCAATCCAATCTCATTTGTTTTGTATAATACAATATGAACATATATGTTCAAGGAATCTCCGTTATTGAATTATTCATAGTCCATATTTTTTTACTTACATTTACAAACAAAGAAAGTCTTTTTTTTGAAGATCTAAGAAATTCATTGACATAGATATAAGTATTCTGCTAAGATGATGCACGGGAAATGGTCGGGATAGCTCAGTTGGTAGAGCAGAGGACTGAAAATCCTTGTGTCACCAGTTCAAATCTGGTTCCTGACACGTGAATAATGTATCGGATAGATATTCATACCTCATACAAATGAGATTAATTCATTGAGACGGATCGGAATAGATATTCTTTACTTTCTTTTTCATTTGTATTTTTTTACTCTCTGTTCATACTTTTCTTATTCCAAGAGTATGTTAGTATGTTAAATTTTTGTATATATCTCAAATTTAATAGCTAAAAAAAATTAGCTAAAAGAATTCAATAAAAGAGTGGAAGGACAGGATCTGCTCATACGAAATGTATATTATATGATATCCTCCCAATTGGGGAATAGCAATGAGAACCTCTTTTTCTTTTTTTATTTTAGCCCCTCCACAATACGAATGAAAGTCCAGTTACTCTTTTTCATCTAGAAGGGAAATGCCAAGATGCTCATTGAATGAGAAAAAACCGCTTTTTTACTTATACGACACGACTCCATATTTCATTTTAATTTAAATCAATGAGCATCTTGAATCTCATAGAAATTGGGCGTAATATAGTCTTTACGTAAAGGCCAGCCTATCCAACTTTCAGGCATCAAGATACGTTTAAGGCGAGGATGATTCTCATAAGAAATTCCCAACATATCATAAGATTCCCGTTCCTGAAAATCAGCACTTCTCCAAATCCAGAAAACTGACGGGATTTGAGGATTACTCCTGGGAGCAAATACTTTTATGCATACCTCTTCTGGTTTATCTATACCATATCGTATTTTCGTAAGGTGATACACACTAGCTAAAAATCCGCCTGGTGCTACATCATAGGCACACTGGGAGCGTAAATAATTGTAACCATATACATATGAAATGACAGCAATGGAATCCCAATCCTCGATTTTTATTTGTAAAGTCTCTATTCCTCGACAATCAAAGCCTAAAGATCTATGAATTAGCTCATGCTTTACTAGCCAATCAGAGAAATGAACCTGCATCTTCTTCATCTCTCCCGCATTTTTATTTGTATGAATATTTCATATTGACAATAAAATTTTTCATCTTAATGATTGACCCGCTGTTTCTTATTCTGCACAAGAAAACCCTGCCTTATTCACTAATTCGTAGGAAGATACTGACCTTTTGGATTTGAAAAAGATTTCAAATCCAAAAGGTATCTCTGAAGTAGATGGTGATTGATAGAGTAATTCTTGATCGTAATTTCCAGTATGAGTACTGCGTCGCAAGGTAAAACTTGTGATTAGTAGTAAAACATCGATTCTCCTGTTGATACACAGTTCTATCTTCAAATATTTTTCGGGATATTTTCTTACGAAGTTTCGTTATAGCATCTATAATTGCCTCTGGCTTAGGTGGACAACCTGGCAAATAGACATCCACAGGAATTAGCTTATCGACTCCGCGAACAGTACTATAAGAATCAGTACTGAACATCCCTCCTGTAATAGTACAAGCTCCCATAGCAATGACATATTTTGGTTCAGGCATTTGCTCATATAATCTTACTAAAGAGGGAGCCATTTTCATTGTTCTTGCCTTGGGCTCGATCTTGGCACCAACCCATAACGATCAAAGTCGAACCGCGAGCCTATTAATGAAGCAAATTCGATGAAACAACAACTGGTACCATAGAGAAGTGGCCATAAACTGGAAAGTCTTGACCAATTCGAGAGATCATTTGATGTAGTTGAAATAATTGAATTGGGAGTTGTTTGGTTAAGTAATGGAAACTCGACCAAATTCATAACTGTTTCAATGTCATCCTTTCCTTCCCTTTTCTTTTGATTGTCTAAATATTCAGTTAAGACCATTCCAACGCTCCTTTTCGCCATGCATAAACTGAACCCACAATTGGGATAAGCACGAAAATGAAAGCTTCTATAAAGACAGATACACCCAATACATCAAAGCTCATTGCCCATGGATAAAGAAAGACCGTTTCAACATCAAAAACAACAAAAACTAGAGCAAACATGTAATAGCGAATTCGGAATTGTACCCAAGCATCCCCCATGGGTTCTATACCTGATTCATAACTAGAAAGCTTTTCTGGACCTTCCCTAATCGGGGCTAAAATCCCAGAAATGACAAATGCCAAGATAGGAATAACGCTTGATATTCTTAGGAATGCCCAGAAAATCTCATATTCGTGGAAGCAGAAACATCAAAGTACTCCTATGAATGTGGAATAGGCTGAATTCTTCCATTTGAATTGGAATCTTCAAATCATCTAGAACTTCTTAGATGAAACAAGAAAAGAATTTTGATCAAAGAAAGCCGCATAGTTGAGAGTTTGTTTGCTGTAGGACATACCTTGTTTCAAGATTCATCTAATGTCATCCCACTTCTCTTTTTTCTTTTTTTTCTCCTTTCGATTCTCTTTCTATTTCTATATGTGATGTGTAGACATAGCATGCTCTTAGACTTAGTTCTTTTTCTTTTCTATTCTACTTCTTATTATACTAAGTCTTCTTATACTTAGTTTAGACTTCTTATCTTATGTATCTTTTTTCTATTTCATATTGATCTTCTATCTTCTAAATAGAAAGTGAAAGTCAAGAATCCCTGATCTTCTAGTCAAGAAGAAATTCAATAATTCAGAATTCAAGAAAGAAATGACAAATTCCATTTTCAATTCAGATTGGAAAGAAAAACAATGAAAAGAAGAAAAATATCATAT